ACCAACATGGGAAACCTAGCTTCCCTCCCTTTGAAGTGCATTTATCAGATCAGCTCCCCGAGTCACTAGAAAGAGGGTGAAAGGCCCACTACTTCTTCATTCATGGCCCATTTTTTTGATTGATCTCCCTTTCGTATTCATTCGACCTGAGGCAAAAGAGAAGTCATACGAAGAAAGGTTCTTTCATGCAATGCATAACGGGCGGGCCTCCTATGGATTCCTCCAACTCAATGAATGAAGGGAGGAAGGCCGGCTTTCTATATGAAGATTCAAACAAAAAGGGTCAAACCAACCATATCTTACTGAATAATCTGACTGAATGAGGAAGAGCTCTTTATGTGGTCTCACTTTACCACCATCTGAAATGCGCGAAACTTCGATTGGTGGAAGCCAGTCTATGAAGATTCTCCCTTTTCTTACGTGCAATTCCCCTCTTTCGGTAAGCATCCAGTATCTCAGCAAATGAACATTTCTCTAAGCTTATCCTGTAGCTTATACGTCGTTTGAAAGCTGCTTCAAGGATCCAACGAATAGCTAAGGTTTGTTGACGATCCCTGGCTACAATCCCAGGGACATCATAAATAGTACCAGCGACTCCTACTTTTTCCACTTCGCATATTGGCTTTATATTCTCTACGGCGTCAACCATAAGTTTGATTACATCGCGTTCAGTTTGAGCTGGGCGATGAAAAGTTTGATAAACAATAGCACGAACTCTCGTTCTTTTACCTTCTTTCATGCGAAAGTTGACCAACTTCTTGATCAATTGTTTTTGCTCACCATCCAAGCCCCCCATATAGCTGAGAATTTCCGAACAATTGGAAGCCGCTTTCGATGACGAGGCCGAAAAATTGATATTACGCGATCGTTACTGTCCATCTTTATCAGCCAACTCCCCTCTTTCCATCTTTCAGAGTTTACCACTCTTCATAGCTTCTTGAACTTAGAGAGCGTACTAATGCATATCATTAGTACGCTCTCTAAGTGAGGTACACTTTTTAAGTGGCGGGGTCATTCAGGTGCGCTACAGCAATTAAGTGCATCTTGGCGTGGTGAAGGGCGCAAGGTAGGTCCAGGTCAGACTACTAAGATGGCAATAGCCTTAGTCGAAAAGAAGACAGGGCTTCAAAAACTCAACCGAAAGCGTGCTTCACTTCAAGACAATAATCATCGTTTCAAAACCATTGCAGCGGCATCTGTCTTTTAAGTCGTATAACGTTCCTCCCAGGCAAGAGCAAGCTATTTTGACTGCCCGGAAAGAAAGTCTTCCTGCGCCTAACGTCCCCTTGATGCCACACTTAAATACATACAAAGACAGGCAAGCACTTACTTGTTTGTTGGGTTGGTCTTTTTTTAATATAAGCTATTCATCATTTTTTCTTTCTATTTTTGAATACTTGCCCTGCCCTTAATCAATCTCATTTTAGTTTGATATTTCTTCTTTACTAGGTGAGGAATTTTTCCGACATTCATTTTTTTTTTGTATTCGCCACATCAAGGTGACAGGATTCGAACCTATGGCCCTCTGTACCCAAAACAGATGCGCTAACCAGACTGCGCTACACCTCGTCTCACCTCCCCCCGGAGCATATAGATCCACCCGATCGATGAACACTTAAACCGAACTCGCCCATCCTTTTGGGCACAGGGACGCGAGAACCAATCCGAGGTTTCAACCGCTTTTTTTAGAAAATGTGCCTCCTGCACGGCTTTTTGGCTTCCTCTTTCACTTGAATTTGGAAATCCGGCTCGCTCCCGGTTACGTGTCTAAAGACCCTTCGCCCGTTTAGAAGTGGATTCGAACCACTGACACAAGGATTTTCAGTCCTTTGCTCTAACCAGCTGAGCTACCTGAACCACTTTCCTAAAGTCTGTTTTCTTCATCGAATAGCGCCCTACCTTACCACTTGACTAGTAAGGGAAAAGCCCTTTACTAAACTAAGAAAATATATAGGGCTTTTTCGCTTGTTCGTCAAGCTTTCGAGCAGCTCTTTCAACTGCCGCCTAATCTCCCAACATGCTTTTCCCTAAAGACTTGGCTTTGGGGTTGTTTTTTCCCTAAAGGGTGACACAACATGGTTAGGGTATTTTACAGGTGGGTAGGTAGAGAATACCTAGAGACAACTCTCTCTAAGCCCCCGGGGAAGCTCGATGCGGGTCTTTGCCTAGCCTTCTCCTCTGCTCTGACTCCGGTTGATGTGCCTTCGCCAGTTTCAATGAAGACAAACTCGTTTAGGGGAATGCATTCTTCCAGGCAGAAGCCCATTCCTTGTGCTCAAGTCAATTAATTAATCAGATTCAAAGAAGGAGATGAAAGAGCGGTAATTTCTTATTGACCAAGGCAGAGGGATTTCCCAGCAGAGAGGGCAGGAGGGCAGTGACATATAAAGAATATTCCGGGTTAACACACCGCCTTTAGTTCATGGACTGACGCTTATGAGGAGAAAAGGCTCTGGCAAGAGTTTCAAAAGAAAGACCGGGCCATGGACTGGACGAGAGAAGAGGGGATATGACTTGGAAGCTGCTTCAAGGTAAGCCCCTGAATTGGTTATGTCCACAACGCGTATCAGAGAGTGCCCCCAATGCCATTTCTCGAGATCTCGCTTAGTGTATTAGATAAAAAAGTAAGTCGCTCATTATTATTTCATTTATAAGAATTTAATTCATGTATGCGGTAGAGTGCGACTCAATTGACTAAGATGCTCTCCCGAATGGTCTATTTGGCATCGCTCCTCCCCTTGAAGGGCAGTCACTTCCATCGATAATGAAACTTATCGGGGCCGAAAAAGAGCCTATTTCATCTCCTTATTGCCTAGACCTCATCGAACTATCGGCCATGGGGACTAAAGAAGATAAGGCTAGGTTCGAAGAACTCGACCAGCAGAGAAAAGGCACTCTCCGAGAACAGCTGGGACACTAAATGCTGAAAGGCCATAATACTGATCGATCACAAGGGTGCACCGGGCCTTGACTTGAAGGAAAGGGCTGCTCTGATTTGATCTCTTGCTGGTGAAGGCTCAATTCAAATAGCTTCGTCCCTCTCCTTACCAACAGAAAAATATCCTGTTTGCTCGTACGTAAGGGATAGTGATGTTACATCGAGCCTTGAAGTCGAAGTTCAAACTCAACGGGTCAAGGGCTCCAGTTGCATAAAAGAAGAATGGCTTAAGTAAGGACTCCTTATCAGTAAAGGAATATTTCAGGCTGCGCTCCAGCGCTGGGACTGCCCTCGTTAATTATTACTATATGCTCTCCTTATCTTTCGAGTGGCTTAGTTCCATAGAAGGAATTGAATCCGGGTTTCGGTCCGAGGCATTGAATCGCAAGACTTATAATATAGGGTAGCAGCTTAAGCATATGCGCTGTCTTCATTATAGATTGACTTTCACTTTCAACTCAATTGCTCTCCGTCAATTACTGAGCTGCTCGTACTATTGGTAGAGTTATCGTTCTCATCTCACCTAGCCTCTATCCTTTTTCCCTCTTCTTTGGGCTCTCTAACAACGAAGGAAGTTAAGCTACTAAAAGGCGTAAGTCGTGACGGAACGGAATGAAACTTAAGAATAGAACTCAAGCGCTCATCTACCGGTAGTTGTCTGTACCTGTAGGTGGTACGAGAGCAGCCGCTCCCAAGCAGGAAGTTATCCAACGCAATAAGTTCGTACCTGTAGAAGCGGTTCCGGTCATCGTCACATCAGTCGGTGATTCCATTCCTCTGATTGTGCGATATGCCGGACTCCTTTGATTGGGTTCAAAACTGATTTCTTTAGTAAGGTGTTGCTTTCATTCGGTTTGAAAACAGGATCATTGGACCTCGCTCTCCCCTTTCGGTCTTCCTTGCTTTTCTCGGTTGCGAACTAGAGTCCAATTCCCAATCAAGCAACAAGATATGGCCGTAGTACGGATACCGGCCCTCAGCTATCCAAGCCAGGGATCATGTTGCTTACCTTATGCAACAAGGAAATTCAATGCATCCAACTTTAGGGACAAACGACCTTATAGGAATAGGCTCTTCGGTAGAATTCTGGATTGCACTTTTTTAACTTAAATGAAACACCCCTTCCTAAAGGTACTTCAAGTGTAGTGAGACGAAGTGCTTCCCTTTACAGAAGCGCGAGGGGAACGGGTCTCATTGGCAGGCTTTCAGGGGAGTGCTCTAGTTGTCATTTTCAGTTAGGCTTCTTGGTTGGCTTCTGTCTCTTTGCTTCTTTAGTTCAATTCTTGAAATTCCTGTGATGTTTTCAAGAAGTAAAATCCTGTCTCTAAGGCAACTAGGCCTAAAGAGAAACAATTAGTCACCTTGAGATATAAACATCCAGGGACTTTGTTTTTCTTGCGTTAAAAAGTTTTTTTTTAATTTCCATTCCGTTACGAATTACTCCATGCAAATCATCACGAGCTTGACGAATCCTTATGTGAGTGAAATTAAAGTAATGAGACGAATCCCTTGTTTATGAACGAGTTGTGGAAAAAGCGAGTAGAGTGCATAAGCACGGAACGAGCCATGAGCGAATGGGCAGACTATTCAAATACGCAAACCTTTGAATCAACCGACGAGAGTACGAAACGGAAATAGAGGTACGAAAAGGTCAGGTAAGACTACAGTCACTAGACCGGATCACATGTTTCAACCGAATCAACTGCTTCTTCTAGTGATGCTTAAACCGGCTCTGTAGGATCTACTACTGCTGCAGGCTCTGGTTCCTCACCACCTAGTTGCCCGAAGCCGGCCTTGCCAACTACACTACCTCATTTCTTTCATAGACAGAAAGGTAAGTAAAAACCCCCACATTAATAAACCACGAGCAAGTCAGATTTTGATCCCCAACGACAAAGGTGTTAGTGGTTTATCATTGGGTCAATAATGCTACTCCCTCTTTTTGGCTCTCGTGTGAGGGTTGTCATAACTTCTGTCTATCTGCTGTTAAATGACTTTATAGAGTCCTAAGGGTAGTCTCAAAGATAAGGGATTCAAGCCTCGTTTTGATTAGCTGTCCCAGGGAAAGGAGTAAGTATTGGCTGTTGGCATGTCCGAGCTAAGATCGGTTGAGGCGGGTAAAGACGGTGGCCTAGCTTACTTGGTAAAGGACTCCTTTTGTTTAGCGGTCATGGATCGATTCTAGGTGGTTCACTTTTATACCCCTATTCTCAGAGTTCACGTTCTGATCTAGAAAATCTACTTTTCAGATGAGTTCCATAGTTTTGGACAGGACAGGTGGAAACTAGGAGGTAATTCTCTTAAAGCAATCGGGCAAATGCGTGTATACTAGCTTACTAGCTTTAGTAGCTTGTGTACTAGCCTCTTAAAGGTACTTTATTTGGGATGCTAACTAAGTAGATGCGGAAGCGAGGTGCGAAAGCAAGCGGGCAACAAGTGGATCGGGCTAACGGTTTATTTGCTCGTTAGGCTTTCCTGTTCGAACAGGCATAGGAACAGTTAAGCCAGCATAGAGCAAAGCTCAACCAATGGGCTATTTGCTATAGTTCAAAGCCCTGTTCATAGAAGGTCCGGAGACATGAGAAGGTGGTTTACTTACTTTTGTACTAGCGTGAGCGTACTTGTAAAGGGGTACTTTATTTGGGCTGCTAAGTAGAAGTATAAGCTATAGGCGAAGGCTTTCGCGCCTTGCTGTAAGGTGGAAGCTAGCTACTTGCTTGTTAAAGGTGCTTGCCCGCGGCTATTCGTAGATCTGGAGTTCTATAGCTGTGCTACTTTCAATCCTTAGTAGCGGGTATTAGGTTAGGGGATACCTGCAGAACCGTGTAATTGTGGAACAAGCTACACACGTTACATGTCTTTTAAAGCTACCGTTAAGGAAGTATCAAAGATAGGAGAACGAGATCCGGGCACTAGCGTGTTAAAGGGTACTTATTAATGTGGGAAAAAGACGTATGAAAATCGTATGAATCGATAAGACCTGATCTCCGATCTGTTTCACGAAAAGGAGCTAAAATGCCACTTTCGAATGACGAAAGAGGTTCTTTTAGGCCTGATTTCCCTCGAGAAGCTGATGCCAGAACTGCTGTAGCTAACCTAGGAGTTCTGTTGTTAGGGGCCCGGGGAGTTGATGTCTAGAGAACTATTCTTATAGGACCGGACTAGGGAAAAACTATCCCACACCGGAGGAACGGAAACACCCCTTTAACAAGCAAGCTACGCACCTTTGAGTTCCCGGGGTGAGGTGCGAAGCTAGTTCCCGAGTAAGTAGCTAAAGCAAGAGGGCAATCAAGCAAGCGATTGTAGGTACGCTAAGTTTATATATTATCTTAAAGCGGATTGGTGTGGAACTAGATCCTCTGCTAGAGTCAGAGTTGTTGTGTAGCCAGGTTCACCTGCCCAATGCCAATGATACTAAGAGCTAGCTTTGCTACCCTGGGGCTCATTGAAAAGTATCCTTGCTATCTTCGACAGTCTTGAGAGCGAGGGCCGCAATAGCCCCTACTTTCACTCTTTTCTAGAGAAAGAAAATAGGGGATACCCTTGACGCCGTTCTGGCGCTCTCTCCCTTTTTTTATAGGGGGTAGCCCTATACAGGTCCGCTTTTTTCTGAGCGCTTTGATTTTTCGTTAGTGCATCTTTCTTTCTCCCATGCTTTCCGTTGGTCAACAACCAACAAAAGTGTTCTATCCTTCTTCACTACTCCGACTCTCTTTCTGTCTGGAGGGACTCATTTATTCTCAATCAAGAATGCCTCAACTGGATAAATTCACTTATTTTACACAATTCTTCTGGTTATGCCTTTTCTTCTTTACTTTCTATATTTTCATATGCAATGATGGAGATGGAGTACTTGGGATCAGCAGAATTCTAAAACTACGGAACCAACTGGTTTCACACCGGGGGAACAACATCCGGAGCAACGACCCCAACCGTTTGGAAGATATCTTGAGAAAAGGTTTTAGCACCGGTGTATCCTATATGTACTCTAGTTTATTCGAAGTATCCCAATGGTGTAACGCCGTCGACTTATTGGGAAAAAGGAGGAAAAGAACTTGGATCTCCTGTTTCGGAGAAATAAGTGGCTCACGAGGAATGGAAAGAAACATATTCTATTTGATCTCGAAGTCCTCATATAGCACTTCTTCCAATCCTGGATGGGCGATCACTTGTAGGAATGACATAATGCTAATCCATGTTCTACACGGCCAAGGAAGCATCGTTTTTTAATCTCATTATGAAGTGAAGCGGAAAATGAAACTTTCTTTTTTAAGATTTTATATCCCGAAGCTTATAAAATATTTTTCATTTTAAAGTAAACCTGCATAAGAGCTCTGTTCCAGAATAAGCATGACGCAAGCCTCCGTCTATGTATACAGGTTGCCTGTAAATGGTATATAAATGATATATCCTACTTTCATACCATAGTAATTGAAGAAAATAATTTAATTTCAATTAAAAGAAGGGAAAAGAAGGATTTGGGTAGGGATGCGGGCATAAAGGTACGTTTGAACGACTAAGGTTTATGGGTGGAGTCCGTCCCATCTCTGAAGACGAGGGAAAGGTATCGAGATTTAGCGTAGAATGAAAGCGCGGGATACAAGGGTAGGGCAGTACCCAAGCATCAGGAGATGTGAGAGACCTCGCTTGAAGAAGCTTATTGTGTGTGAAAATCACGTCACGCCACCGTCTTTGGGAACTGGACCTCCTCATCGAAAAGATGATCTGCCTACTTCCCATCGTGAATAGAGGCTCTGCACCGTCGGAAGGCGTATTTCACATAAGGCGCCTACACACCGCACCATAAGGAATAGAGTTCCGCATCGGGAAGCCTGCTCCTCGGGCTGTTCGGTACTTTATATGCTTGCCGCGGATAAAGACTACTTTCCTATTCGCTTGCCTGCGCGCCTCTACTCATGCGGGACCTCCCCCCGAGAATGGAAGTGCCGCCGCCTCATGTGGCTTACACAATGCGAAGTGACGCTTCGCTAGCATCGGGATTGACGAGACAAAGGCAGTCTTGCATTATTAGCATTGACTCTTGCGAAGAAAGAACCTAAGGAACAAGGAAGGTGGAGAATCAAAAGATTCAACAGATGACCAATTGTTGATCCGAGAAGCTGGCCATCCCTAGCTGCACCTGCCCATCGGAGAGACTGAACTGCAGAACTCATCAGAGAGGGGGGGGGAGATATGAGAATTGGGATTTTTTCATAGATTAGAGCGAGTAAAGATGAATAAAAGCGTTACAGTTCTAGCAGGTGACCGAACGGACTAAGCCCGAAAGAAGAAATAATATGAATATTGGCCAAGCCAAGTGCATATGTACTCAGGAAAGCAATTGATCGATGGGACGGGAAAGAGAGTTTCTATCACGAGTTTAGGCACCTTTTGGGCTGGGGATGGGCTTTCTTTTAAAGTATGGTACGCGTGACTGACCCTCTAATGTCAATGATTCTAAAACAGCTCGACTGACATTTCCTTCTGTCTATAGATTCCCCAGAGGGGGCCTGGGGTCGGTAGAATCCAGAAACGTGGTATCCGCAACTAAAAGGTTCGCTACACCGGTCGATGTGGTGGTTGAAGAAGTCTTCTTTTTAGTCATCGATATGAGATACATTCCCAGATCTGGTCGGATGAACCGTACTCTAAGAAGTTGACTGAAGTGATCCTCTTTCTAGTACCCGGCACAGACCTGTCACACACATTCTTAATTACTTACACCGGAGAAGATCGCCCAGGAGGGCTTGTCCAAAGCATAAAAATGAAGTCTGAGCTGTCATTATGAAAGATGGCACGGATTGACTTGGTTGATGAAGGGTCCGTGTAACCATACCGAATTCGCACCTCCAGGCGCCTCCCTAAAGCTCACTTCCTTCTTGGGGACCACGACTCTGACGATGTGTATAACGCATTTTACGCCCCCGAATGTATGGAATGGTTAACGGGCAACCGTAGAGAGAGAAGCCCTTATTCAATGCTTCATTCATAGGAGACCACGCAGAGCAGGTGTAGCGTTCGTAGCAACCGAACCGTACTACTTGACTATGTAATTAGTTGAGGAAAGTAAGTCACCCACCAAGTTAATCGAAAATTTCTATGCTTGGTTCAAAGATCAAAACGTTGACAAGGGGAAAGAGCCTTAACCATATAACTAAGAAAGAGACCCACAGTCTCGTAGCGACCGTTAAGCTCGTAGCAAGAAATACGGAGCCATTGCGGATGATTTAGATAGAGGGCGCAGGAAGCTTAAGGCGACAAGTGAAAGGCAAGAAGAAGGGGCCTAGCCTTCGTAAGGCCACGTGGTAGACGGGCAGGGGAGCTTTAACGCGAATCAGATTGATCCCGCTTAGAGTGGGTCGGTCTTCCATTTTGGGATTCTGATGTGCGATCTTTTATCCCGGAATAGGATTGGGAGTGGGAGTCCTCTCCTTCTAGCTCTTAGAGTCTGAAGATAGAAAGGTACTCTTATGGAAAGTTCGTCACCTATCGTTCTATTCACGCCCTGCGTTCGGCTCCAAGTAATCCATATTCATTCCCATTTGCAGCATCCCAGGTGGCCTTCGGTCTTGTCTTCTTTCCTCTTGGAGGACTTGTGAGGGGTTTCCTCTTCTTGCTATAGTCTTGTTGCCAAGCGTCCTTTTCTTGAGTTGGGAGCACATTCTTAGCTGTCTTTGGAGTAAGGTCCTCACTTGGGAAAGGGTCACAGGATAGAGGAGGGGGCCTAGTCTTATCCACGTTATTACTTGCTTTTTCCTATTGCCGACTTGCCGGTTCTATGACTGGTCAACTACATCTCCTTTATATTAAGTGTGGGGGGGTCTCCCCGACTAGATGACCTGGGCCTGAAGAAGGACAGGCCTTGTGACTTATCTAGTCAGACATGAAGTAGAATCGACTGGAGGCGTGATTCTTCTTCCGAGCCACTTATACAGTACAGAAAATCTCCTCTAATTTGAATTATAAGTGACTTTTCTTTTTGTTAAGTACTTGGCTGAAAGAGTGGAAGGCGAGAAAGGGAAGAGGGAGGGACTCATGTAATAGAAAAGCTTCAATACTGTGTGTGTTAGACTTCCCCCCTGCAAGAGCTCCGCTAGTTAACATAGGGGACTAGCCTATCGTATAGAAGAGATAGAGTCTATCCTTAATTGATTGAGTATGACACTCTTATAATTAGCAAGCGCTAATCTTTCTTTAATGAATGAATTGGCGCAATCACTCTTGTCGGAGCCTTCTTCTCCAAAGAGACTCACTCAAGAAATTGAAGCATACTGGCACGGTGAGGGAATATGTGAAAGAATTAAGTTCCTTGATGCTTGACATCAAGAATATGTCCGAGGAGGACAAGCTCTTCAATTTCATGTCAGGTCTCCAATCGTGGGCACAGATGGAACTAAGGAGGCAGGGTGTGAAGGATTTGCCCTCTGCCATGGATGCTGCGGACAGTTTGGTTGATTATAAGCTTGGGAAGTCTTCCGAATCTGATGCCAGTAAGCCCAAGTCAAAGGGCAAGAACAAGAAGAAGGAAGAAAGGAGCCCTGGAGTTTGCAAAGAGATATATGGTGAATAATGCCCAAAAAAAAGGATTTATCGCCAATCTCTCTCCGCGCGCTTCTAACCGTGAGATCTACCCTAGGAATGTACCAGTTGGCTGATCTGTATAAGATCACAAACCCTAACATATTGTTTCGGTTAGCTGGTGCTGGTTTTAGAGTAAGGTCTCGACTCTATTCTACCAATCGTGCCCCGCGATGGGAAAGATTATGGGTTGCATCTACAAAACCACCTGGTACCTCTCGATCCCCTTTTCCAGATATCCACATTGGAGGGGCGGCTTAGCAGCGGCAATACGAAGCACTCGTCCTTCCATGATGTATGCACCCGATGAACGAAAAAGCCCAGCCATTCAGTTAAGATGTCGGGACCGGGATCAGAAAGGAGGTCCCTACCGGCGGTAGGAGAAACCATAAATCCAGGCAATCAACCTTCCTCCCTTCTCGCTTCATTCCTTCCGAAGCCAAGCTAAGCCACTGAGCCATCTATTCAAATCATTATTTATCCGGATCGGAAGGAGCCGGCCCCGGGCCAAGAAAACCTCCCTCTCCTTCCCCTTCTTTCGTTCCCTTCAGTCGAGTGTTGATGATCGGGACTAAAGACTTTATGGATGTCGGGACAGACAGGTGAGGAGTTCGGCTAAGCCGGAAAGATAGATCGAGTTTTGCCTCTTGATTGAAAGAAGCCGGTAGCAAAGGAAGTGGCAGCAGTGTTTTATATAACTGCTTTTAGGTCTAGAGATTCATCCCCTAGTCTGTGAGGGCACTATTGGCTTTCATTTCAGTAAAGAATAAGGGCTTAGAGCCTAAATAGAACTAGTCAATCCGTAACTGAAAGCAGGAATGGAAATTCATCCATGTTTGACAGTAATCAATAGGTAAATAAATGACTTGAAGAGGCATATGAATATGAAATATCCCCGAATGGGATTGATGGACAGATTCCCTTGGAGCAAAGGAGAGATAGTGCTAGCAACTTCGAAAGAATGGGGAAGGCAATTGTTGGCTGGCAAAGGAACTTCTGGCTTAGCCAAGACTTCTTCCTTCTTTACGCCGATAACAGCGCATTCCATGTTCGATTATTCTATAATATTGGAATTGGATTAACCGCCTCAACAGGAAAGAGGCTCTTGCCTTGCGAAGAGAAAGATACTGAAAGACTTCAATCGATGAACTCCTTGCTGCAGAAATGGATTGCGCCTGATAAAGGCAATGAAATTGTTCAGTGATGATCCTTTCTTTTACGGGATTTATGATCTCATTGACTTCCGCTTCCTAAACTAAATAAAAAGATCGGAATTGGCTGACTAGCCCATTCATTACCTATGGAAAGCTCAGCTTTACTCGATCTTGACCGGAGACGAAAGCATTGGGATGGATACTGGCAATAAACATTGGGCCTCCTACTCCTACTTGCTAGCCCGGGACTCCTAAATAAACTATTTTGACTGGACGACTGGGGATGGCACGAGGAGGTCGGTAATTACTCTTTTTCCGCACTACGCCGGGTTTTAACAAGCCAATTGGACGGGAAATCAAAAACATGCCAACGGTGTTTTGGTACTTTTCTCTCATTTCTCAGGAATTCCGATCTATGCCCGGGCTTTCATCCCTAGTTTTAGGCGATGGGGCTTGCCCGAGTCTACCTATCGTTCCAGCGCTCTCCTCAAGCCCTATCTCAGCGTAAGCAGTTCGTTCTAGGATTTCCCCAAAGGTATTCCTTCTATCTTCCCTGGATTGATCAGCAGACGGAAGGCGCAACAACAAGACGAATTCCCCTTCTCCTTTCCTTTCGATTTCTAGCTTCAAAAGAAGCCGTAGCGAGGGTTGGTAGTGTGGCCAGAGGCCCACTTGCTTCTAACGTTCTGCACCTTCTAACATAAATAAAAGATGTTGAATTATCTTAACGCCTTTTCTTCGTTCATTCCTGCGAATCCATCGCGTTACTTCGATGAATTCCCCGCGTACGTGCCTTTTCCTACTAAGGAAGCTCCTTAGCATGCCGTCGATTAGAAGAACAAAGCGTGGAAATACTGTCCGTCTAATAAGTAGTATTCCCTCCCGCTCAGCTCGGCGATAAAGAAAATGACTCTTTCTTCCGAAATCGTATCCGTAGCTCAGTCGCTAGTACGGAGACTGCACCGCAAGGGCAGAGAAGTAGTTTACTTGTGAAAACATCACTCGTCTTACCCTTGAAAACTTAACTATAGACTGCTTTCTTAGCCAATAACTCTATCTCTGAGAAGTAGTGCTATGAGGAGGCTCTTTGCTTCTTTCGTCTCATCGAGTAAATACCCGGCTAGCTCCTCAAACTCTTCAAAAGAAGCCTTCCTTGACTACTTACTTTTCTTTCTTCTCCTAGTTCGGATGGAAACCCTGATGAGACAATAGAAGAAAGCACTACTTCCAAGAAGTCTAGCAAGAAGTTCCTTGCCTTACTAAGCTTTCAGTAAAGTAATCCCTTGTTACCGCTCCGTGGGTGACATAGGAGTGATTGAAGCGATTGGGACAAGAGAGAGCAGAGTTCTTTTGCCTGCTAACTCTTAGCAATACAGATCTGTAATATTTCGCTTTAGGAAAGCATAGATTAGGGAAGTCTGGTTTGCGAGCTTGCCTCTCTCTGCTTTTGCCTCTCTGCGCTGCTGCTTTGCTTTGTAGGCTTTAGAGAAAAAGTCCCTCTTGCGCCGGTAGATTGAATACCAGGCTGTCTTGATGGCAGCGAATACCGGCGACTTATTAGCATTAAAAGGATTTCCCTAAAATCATGCTTTACCTAAGGATTTCCACAGTTCGATACCTTTTCTTGAGGCCAGTTATTTGGTTCCCATAGGTAGATTGGTCCCTGCTCCGTTATCTGCCTACTTGGCTCAGGCTCTAACCGCTTCCCCTTCTATTGGCTTCGTAGGATGGAGTACTTATTTCCTTGAGTTCATCCCTCTCTGTTGGGCGGATTCTTCGGATAAACCTCTTTCATTCTACCTCTTGCCTGGGTCTTTTCTGTACCTTGGTTAGCTTCCTATTCAGCCAGTATGCCTCTTTGCACACCTTCCCTCCCATCCAATTCGGTGCCTAGCCTCTTTCCTCGATGCAGCAAGCTGAGATAGTTGAATTAGATGTCATGTCAGTTCCTCTAGCAGACGATAAGGCCTTCTTCTCAAACCCTCCTCAACAGGGCATTCGTGCAGAACCTCTTCTTTCAATGTCTTGCCATTCTTCATGTGCAGCTCCTTCTGTGCATCTGATCTTTCCTGTCATCGAAATCGAAGAGGGACAACTAGTTAGCTTTCAATTGGCATTGGCCTACTTACTTCTCCACTTTTCGGCCTAACGACTGCTACCTTTTTCGATTGCTTTCATTCCTTTCTTTGTGTTATACCTTTCGTGCCCTACGACGAGTAGGCCACTCACTCCCTTTAGAGTTGGTTTAATACTAATAAGGGCGCCAAATTGCGAGTGCTATCGTATAATAAAATAAGATAAAGGCTGCACATGAAGCTGTGGGACTTGAGCTAGTGGCATGATACAAATCGTCCGCTGTTCTTCTTCACCAATTCTTTTTTATCGGCTTCCGTTCATCCTTTAAATCTAACAGTCTTCCTCGGCGCGGCAAGCGCTTTAGGATGTATGATTACTACGAATTAGGGCTACAAGGACGAAACAAGCATTGAATCGTAGGAGACATAGGGCCACCCCTACCGCCTTCTGTCATGTACTATTATCCTCCCATCCTCTTGCCCATATTGGCTTAACTCTAAGGAATAGGCGGTATGGATCCATTCCTTCCTTTTGATGCAATAAGCCCATTCTTCTTTATTCAATAATTCAATTCCGTTCTATCCTATACATTCCTTCTTATCCTACTCTATTCCCTAAATACCAGATATTTCATTGTCTTCTATAACCGAACAAAGGCAACTGAGAATCCTCAAAAAGAAGTTACGCGAGTACCTCTAGCAGGGATCCCTTCGCTCATAAGGAGGGTCCTAGAGGAAAGAAAGAGAGATTCTATACTGCATGCCCCTATCCCGAACTGATCGATATAATCCATTCTAATTAATAGAGCCTAGCGTGCTCTAAACCTACAAACCAATGCTTAAGACAAAGAAAGAAGACTCAAGACTCATAAGGACAGGCATAAAATCGAAAGTAGTAGGAAAGGGGAACTCCTCTCTAGAGGAAGGGATTCGACTGCCTTTCACTCCTCCGCTCTTCACTCCTACTCTCTTCATACAATAGATTCTACGGAGCGCCAAGAAGAAAGCTAAGAAAGAGCAGACAGAGGCAGCTGCAATGCATAATAGCAGAATAGGTTGCAGCTCTTGCTCTCTCTTCCGCTCTTCGTCTAGAAGCACTATTCGATTAGGAGCTACATGATTCAGGGTAATACATCAAAAAAGTCCAGTGGCTACATCTAGCTATCTGAAGCTAACTTGTCCTTATAACACTAGAATAGAGAAAGGAAGGTTTAAACACTACAGGTAATAAAGATTAGCTTCCCCTTGCGCCTAGCAACAGGAAGACTAAGGCTAGCTATCCGCCTTCTTTCCCTACGGGCCTTCCATTAGTGCACTAGCAGGGAAATAGATAGGTTCACGATCCCCACCTGGGAAGCACTCACTACGCTACGTAGACTTCTACTTCTTTTTTGATAGTGCCTGGTAACTAATCCCATTTACTAGCTCTTCTCTGACTTTCACCCCCTATCGTGTTATAACCCTAAGGGCAAGCTAGCTACTCAAAACCATCTAGCTAATAGGACAGCGGAAACATCCCATTGGGCTTAGAGTCCTTATGCAACTACCTGTAAGTTAAGCAAGTGAAGCTACCATCCTAAACCTAAGAGATATTCCTTTCTTATCGTCGTCTAGCAGACAGATTTAGTTAGCAACATGCCTCAGGAGAGAGACATTCCATCCTTCCTATCGCCTAGCAGCCCGGAAAGAGATGGCTAGATCTCATTCCTTATCATTTCCTCCATATTGATCTAAACAGGAAGACAGGGGGTAGCCTCGGTGTGCCATAAAAATGGATTTGAATAAAGCCTACGACTCAGTGCATTGGGATTTCATTCTGGGGATTTTGAAAGTGAAAGCTGTTGACCTTCCTGCCCATCTGATTGAGTGCATTGCGGCTTGTATCACCACCCCCGAGTTCTCGGTCTCCATCACATCAATGGGGGGCTTGAGGGCTATTTCTCCGGAGGGAAGGGGCTAACTGAATATGGATGCTAGGAAAGGCAGGATAAGAGATAGATCTTGGTCTTAGTATGTGGCTTAACTTCCTTATCTCACTGTGAGTGTAATTCAAGGGAGGTTATTAGGCTTCTAGTTTGTGATAGCTAGTATGCGAATGTCTCTTTCCTGCCTTGATAGTGGCTTAATCCCTTGATAGTAAGGGAACGCGGTTGAAGGTATTTAGTTATTTTCCTCAATCAAGCAAGGACCTCTTTCTTTTTCTTTAAATAGAGAAAGTGGTGGCTAGATTCGCGGTCCCTTTCCAGACTAGAAAGGATTTCAAAGGGATGGAACTCAGTATTCAAGTGAGTCTTTAGGAACTTAGCCCCACCAGAAAGCCAGCCTCCCACTAATCCGAAGAATAAGGAAGGATGCTATCTCCCTGTTACTTACCGTCATAGGACTGGGGAAGCTACTTCCAAGGATAAAAGAAAGCTACTTCTATTCTAAGGGGGCTCGCAACTTGATTAGAGAAGGGCCGCTCGCGGGTTCATTTCCTATAGCGAGGATCAGAAAGAGATTAAATAGCCGACAGGATTTGATGCTCGTATAAAATGAAATCAAGGTAGACACCATTCTAAATCGTTCTTGTTCATTCTCCTATATTAGTGATTTCATAAAAAAAGTTTCGCACTCGGGAGAACCCATCCCAAATAGGTTGAAGTGGATGCATCTATATCAGCATTTGAATGAATTATGGTCTTTTGAATAAATGAAACTACGGAACGAAGCCCAACATTTACGCTAAGGTACGATCAACTATGGATTGAGACTACACTAAGGTTATGAAATAGCTTAGCCGAACTATAGAGGCTAAGGTGTTGAACGTCCGCTGTGGATTAAGACTACGTAAAGGTGCGAAAGCCTAGCGAACAAAGAAGCGCAGCCCCTTTCTTGCTTAGTAAGGCGCATCCGTTTTCTTGCTCCTGCGCATTAAGGACTACACCACTATATACGCTCAGAAAAAGCTTCTTTTTCGCACCTTTACTTCTCTATGGTTATGGTATATCCCCTTTCTTATAGGACGAGCCATAGGAACCTATGAGATTGATTGAACAAGCCTTAACTTAAAGGCGAAGAAGAATCATCGAACTAATGGACGGACCGCAATGCAAGTACTAGAATTCTTGAAATAGAGGAAGGACCTACCGACCGATTTCGAGAGCTGCTACAGTTCTACAATTTCCAGTTGACCGAGAAAGACCACACTTGTCGGAGACTTTTTCCCAATTTCAAGAAATTAAGATCGATTCTCCCCTCCTCACCTGAAGCTACGAAAATCCTTATTGAATAAAAGAATCGTACGCACAAAGCAAGCAACGGAAACCTCTGCCTCAGCTCCTACAGATCAAAGCTAGGCCACACAAAAGAAGGAAAGGTAGGCAGCCTCAAGGATAAGCGGTTGAGCAACCGAGAAGAGCTACTTGACTAAAAGACGCGAGGAAGCGAGTGAAAAGGGGAGAGGAAGATGACTATCTAAAGCCGATAGTCCGGTAGGTCCTTGTAAGGCGAGTGGAAGGAAGTGACTCGACCGATAGGTTGAGGGAGTCAGGCGGGTCTGGTTTTTATTCCTAAGAGGTATGATAACTACACCATTCAAGATCAATCAATGCTTGCATCCGGAAATAGATGGGCGAGAGATGGACGAAAGCCCTTGAAAGTGGAACTGATTCTTATCTGCTCAAAACTTTTTCGTAAAAATGTGCTGAAAATTAAGTTCTTTCCTTTTTTTCTTTCTATAGTGGAGATAGTCGCACGTAATGACAGACATATTATTAAAGGACTCTACCTTTGCTTCCTTATCCTTGCTAACTAGAAATGAACCTTCACGAGTTGAGCACCTAGCCTATCTTACTCCCCCTATGCAAAATAGCAGTTCGTCCAGCCGTCTTCTAGCTTCGACCAACCAAGAGGATTCCTTATATGAAGGAAGAAAGTCTCAGGAGTGATCCTGCACACTCCAACCATTCAGGTCTATGGCCATCGAGAGTTTGACCCCACGTTGACTTGCTTTGTCTTGCTTACCGGCTCGGAATTTATCTCCAAAAAAAGGGACTTACTCTAACTATGCATATTTTTAAGTAAGCAAACCAACAGGAGGAAAGATCACAGCTGGTCTAGGAGCCGAAAGAGCTCAACTGACTTAGTTGTAGAGGGCGACTGAAAAGGAGGCTCGACCCACAGGGAGAGCGGTAGGCAGAGAGAGATTGTGAATGAAAAGAGTAAGGGAAAAGTAATCTCATGACTGGAACTGGCTCAAGGCAAGGGAAAATTGCTCTTACTTCCCGAAGGGAGGTTGAAAATCTGTTACAGAATAAGCTGCTCTTCTTTCATAAGCAAATGTACTTGGTGCTTTCGTATGTAGATAATGCTTTTAGCTCTTTTCACGACTCTGCTCCTATCTCATCCGCTGCTCTTGTAGGTCTTGGTGGTAGGGCAGTAGGAGTCAAGGCAATAGGATCCGTAGACGGAAATGGCCTAAGTTGGAAGGGCGGACTCCAGGCCTCAAGGCGATTACTAGTAGATCCCGGGGGAATCCCCTTTCTAAAGCTAACGAAAGGAACTATGACCATGGGAATGATTGTTGAATAAAGAAAGTACCACTAAGGAGGCGTCCCTCTTGCCCAATAGTCACTCTGTTCACGGTTAGCTGGGAATGAATGTGAACCAATTGTTGACAGAGATGATTTGATTAGCTTGATAAGGTAGGCTTTCGGATAGTCAATATGATTTAGTGATGGTGTCCGTGGTCTTGTTCAAATGCTTTTTTTTCGGGCCAGGAGCAAGAGGTCTTTTCTTTTCCTGTTCACGAATCCCATGCAGGTTCTCGGGAAGACGACGGTGCGATTTCATCTGTTGGAGGCGTAACTGCAGCAGTTAGCTCTACTCTAAAGGTAGTTCCGTTCTCCTCGGATGAGAATCGGTAGCTGTTAGAATAGTAGTAGCGGTGTGACTGTGACTTTCTTCTTGAAAAGACTGCTTGACTTGCTTTCCTTGGCTAGAAAGGTAGTGAGTGCATTGATGCAGAGAAGTTGGAATATAGTCAGTGTGCCACGAGTGACTCCTTTTGTTGTCGATTGATTTGACTCTGTCTCCTCCCACTCCCAGGAAGGATCAGATACAGATTCTCTCGTCCTGGTGGTTTGGGCATAGATCGGATTTGCCTTCTACGACGGCTAGTGAAATCATAAAGAGTGCGCTCCCCTTGGGCATGAATTGGATCAGGGCATCAAATCACAGGCGAAAGGTATTCATTCGGAGTTCTTCCCCGGCAAAGCAAAGTCCTTACTTTTACTTAGATTTATCCGAATCAAGTCAAGGCGATGAAGCAGGCTCAAGGCCAAGGGAAATCTCTTTAGGAAAGCAAGTCCCGTCGAGTTAGCTGTTGGAGTAAAGGCATGCCTTAAGGTAGCGAGTGACTTGAAGGTGAGATGGTTAAATAGTCGATTAGATAAAGGCTGTTGCTACTTCCCCCGAAGGGAGAAAACTAAATAAATAGCGTACACAAGGAAGTGGCTATTCTTTTTCATGACTCCGCTGCTATCTCATGGAATAGGAATAAGCGCCGCTAGTCTTTCTTTTCTGTTACAGATTTGAAAGTAGCCCTAGACAGATCATTGCTAAGAGGAGAGCAGGGAAGTTCTTGCTAATCAGGTGCTATCATCGTATTATAATGATTATTCCGACGTCAGAGCAGACGGGACTACCAATCCCAGAGTGAATTAACCTTGTCTGCACTACCACCTTAGTTTACTAGACCTTGGGGAATTGGCTAGTTACCTTCACTCCGCGTGGCAGCCTACCTACGTTTTGTCTTTTTCCTACGAGACCTTATAGTTTCCCAGTCTTTCTCCGCCTACATGCCCCCCGAAATCAGATTGGCTTTTTCTTGAGGAAGGTCCATCCGCTTTTGTTTTCGAATAAGACTAACCTCGGCGTGAGCGAGGGTCTCTTTGTGGTGGTCTTTCACCATCTTCCTTTTGATTGGCCTATATCTTTGAATCCGGTCTTTCGCTATTCCCACAGTCCCTTAGTCCCGTACCGGCTGTCGGTCTATCTCATATTCGCAGAAGAAGGAACTTGCGCCATGCCGGAAGTGTAATTAAGTAGGCGGCTGGTCGTAGAAAAGTCTTTTCAGTAAGTGCTGTTGCAGTTCTAGAACCATTGGCCATTGATTCTTCCTCGCAAACCTTTCATCCCCGCTGTCTAGCTCTCTCGTAGTCCAAAGCGAATTCAATCGTATCCGCCTTTGAGGAAAAGACCGAATCAGTCTTTGAGCCATCCTAAAAAATCCTCGTAGGTAATGCTCTTGGTCTGCCTTCAATCAGTTTATCAGCCTAAGGCTTCGCTCTATTACCTGTGTTGTAAGCTTTCCAGTCTTTGAAGTAAGGTTCAATGCTAGGAAAAATGCTTTTGCTTCGCGGGTCTATCACCCCAATTGGTTTAGTTAGGAAATTTTTTATACGAGTATGCCCCTATCCCGTAAGCCTTCCATCGTTGCAAGCCCCTTCCATTCGGCCCAAGCTTTCTTTCGATTACGTCTGCTTCCTATTCTGTTATTCCCTTAGCCTTAGTTAGTCGTTTAGTCAAGTACGTATGTCCCTTTCGAATCGTTCTATCATTCGAAGTAGGAGCTGGGGTTGCGGGCAGAGAACTATTGGTATAGCGAGTTCATGTGCTTGCAGTTGGGTTACTACCATCCCCCTAACCTTTAGTATCACACTCTGTGAAGTGTCTCTCTGGTATTGGGATAACTTCAAGCCCCTTAGCTCGCTTGTATCGGGGGGAGCTTACTTCACTTGTTTTCTTTAAGTAACTTGCCAAGAGGGAAAGCAGCAGATAAAGAGCACCATCACCTTACTTAACAAAGGGCTTATGCGAAAGAGAGCACCGCTTACCCGAGAAGAGAATCCGCTTTCCTAAAATCCCGAGAGAAAATAAAAGATTAGTGAGGTAAGGTCTATAGACTGTAAGGCAGAAGGCTTGAAAGGAAGAGCACTCCTACTTACTATTGGGAGAAATCCTAGACACCTTAGACACCGGATCCTCGGTAGGACTCTTATTTGATAGGCATTAGGGGATTTGAGGTTTTGGGGTTTCACTTGCAGACCCAGCCCTTATATTTTATTTATCGCGATTCAAAGTCTAATTTCAGAACCTGCCAAGAAGAAAAAGAAAAGGAAGAGCTTCTATTTCCTTCGAGACCTACTTTCCTTATTAACAGACACTGTCTGACATACATAGGCTACACAGCTTTTCTTTTCAATGAAATTGCAACGCCATTCTATCGTCGATCTCCCACATTTTTTTAACGATACGATATATGAGCAGGTGGTAAATATAAGAATAAAACCAGAAGCTGTAACAAAGAAGATTAAAACTCTGCAAAAAATGAAGTTCCCTCTCTCTCCCCCTCTGTAAAAGAAGATTCAAGAAGCCAAATCTTGCACTTGCAGAAGAAGGAAGAAACTAATACCACCATGTCAATCCCAATATTGAAGCTTGCAGGAAGTGGAAGCGCAGGCCGAATCTATTCGGGTTCCACACGTTTGCCGACCCAGGTTGTCCGATCAACCCCTCGGGTCCCTTTCGCGACAACAAACATAAGGATCTTCCTTCAAGAATCCTCCGAGATTGAAGAATACAACGTCGACGGCATGCCCACATGGTGCTGCATCGTGCTTGTACACGAAAACAGAAGCATTGTGGTTCCTCTTTAGACTATTGAATAGAGCGTCCAGAATTGTCTGCGACCCTTTTCTTCTGGGATCAATGCCGTTGCACTGGTAAGGCTCCATTCTGATTTCCATTTGTTTGTTATTGGTTTAAGAATTGGGTTTTTTGAGTAGAGCAGGGTTTGTTCTGTAGGTTGGAGTAACCTTTTTCGAAACGAAAGTCTCATAGGATAATAAAAATGGATGATGGGTGGAATAAGCCAATGGATGATGCTGTTTTTGATCTTCAAACCCATCTTTTGCATGGACTAATTCATTGTAATGGCTTTGGTCATCTACTCTGTATTAATGGAATTGAAGGGGGTTCTAAGTATCTCTGCGGCAGATAAATAATGGATCTATGGGATAGGATATGCACCTTTCTTCAGACACGGTCATCCGTGGTTAGGGCCCAGCAGTGCTTCATATCCTCCTTGCTCTTTGTCTAAGATTGGACTAAAGGTACCAAACCAGGCATCCTTTTTTGTTGTTTTTTCTTTTGGCTAAGAAGCCCGTAGGTTGTACGCCAGCCATACGTAGCTTGAACTGTGATGGCCACAATGCTTAGCTATTGCCGATCCCCAAGACGCCTTTGATTGAATGTTCACACCTGATCCACCGTCTGCACTTCCTACATTCACTCCCGGAAATTGAAACAGGAAAACAGGAATTGTAACCTCCCGGTCTGCTGTAGTCAGCCTCACGGTGTGCCTGACTGGCGAGTCTGCCGTCTCCACGGCTTTCCCTTTTGCGGGCTGCTCCTCAAGCCTTCGAGTGCCGATCTTCGCTTGGGCCGTCTCGCGAAGATCTTCGATCCGAACCTTCGCATCTACTCTCTCTTAGAGGATGAACCACGCCTTCGCTATCGCAAGAATATAGCGATCGAAGAGAGCTATCGCTCAGCTGCTTCGCGTATTACGAAAGCTGCCCGAAGGGGGCATGCTGCAAGAGCGTAGGTGAGTGGTAAGCGTAGGAGGCGTGCCCGAAGGGCAGCAGTGTGGTTCCAGGTGCCGTCGCTAGATTGGGGTGGCGGGGACTTCGACTGCCTTGTATCGGGTGAAGAGAAGGGGGTGGTAGGCTTAGTAGGGCTCGAACCTACAATATAACCGTTATGAGCGGTACGTTTCAACCAATTAAACTATAAGCCCCTACGGATCTCTACATGCAATTCGCTCACTTCGGGAAGAGCGGACGGAAAGAGGAGGCCTTTGCTCTATCTGCTTCTTCCTCTTCCCAGGAATGAACAATTGGATAAAAAAAAAAAGATTTTCTTTGTTTAATATATATTAAACAAGCGGCCCTTTCGCGACTCAAACTGCCGGTACGCTTTCCGGCTCGCAACGACTCAAAGGGGCGGGGGCTCTCTATTTGCTTGCAATGCCGGCTGTTCGCCTTTAGTTAGATGTAGAAGTAGAGGGCGCCCCACACTTCAGAAAAAGTAAAAAAGTATGGATTAAGTAATAAAACATAAGGAGTGAGAAAGAAAAACTTGGTTACGGGAACCGAAGGTTAGGCCGACTACTTACGTACACCAAAAGGTATCTGAGAGGGGCAGAGTATGTAATATATAAAGATGGTGTGGGACAAGTTAGAGGCACTTTGGTATGATACAACCCCAACAGAGTAGCTCGACAGTTCGTATTTTTTCAAGGTTCTGCAAACTTTCCAATTGCCTGAAAAGAGATTCGGAATCTTCCTGAAGTAGTCTTTTTTAAACTTTTTTTTGATGGTTTGGCAGCAGAACGGATGGCCTTCAAGGCTACTGGCGAGCATACAGAAAAGAATAAGACAGGCAAGATCTCACTCTTCGTGCTGGGGGCGGTTTCACGCTGTTGTATTCATTACTTCCGCGATGTTGACTATTCTTTCTTTAAGGAAGTCAGAATGGCTTACTATACCAGATTATTGATTTAAGCCTTCCCTCTTTTCGTCGTCTCCACCCTAGTCGGATTCCGCCTACGCATCGGTGCCTGGGTCCACGGGCCGAAAGCCCCTTCCTACGTCTCTTTCAGTGAGCTACAGCACTCCAACTTATGGTTCTCTGGTTGCTGCTCTTTCCGGCTTTCTTTACACTCAGATCTGGCCTCACTCGACTCCGTGCCCCCAGAGGTCGTTATTTCCTCCATTGCCTGCGTTTCCTGGTTTGGTTTATCTGGACTTTAGATCATCTTGTGACCTCTACTTATGCCGCACGTAAGGCATAAAGATGGCAAGGATTCTTAAACCTTTGCCAGAACCCTTCCCCTGTCAATCCTATTAAGATCCCCCGCGTGAGAGACTTCTGCAAGTCGATCTCCACACAAAGCCTTGCAAAGGACCTCTTTTTTAGCTTAGCTGTATGCTCATCCAATTGGATCGGACTCCCCACTCGACTAGCAAAAGAATAAAGAATATCCGGTCGCCTTTATTCGACCGGAAGTCCAGGAAAGATTATCCAAACCGGAGCCTTATGCAATACTGCTGTTTCCGGCCGACGGTGTCCACCTTTTTTTTAAGAACCAGATATTGAGGTTTATTTTCCATGGTACTCCGGTCCAGGCCTTCATCCATCATATCTTCCTCCTGGTGAAATCTGATAACGAAGTAACCATGGCTCAGGTCCACGAGTGCCACTTCCCCTTTCGAAAAGTGACTTAAGGAAAGGTTTAGGCAACGACGCTACGAGTCTTGTCTTCAAGCCGAACTGCTAAAGCTGGCTACCCGAGAACAACTGCCTGAGTGAGCTACTAGTTTTGTCTCTTGTCTTAAAGCCCAAGGCGAAAGGCGAATGCCGAAGGCGATTGAGGATCAAGCCTTCCGACGTCTGCCCAACCTCCAGCTGCCCCTCGACCTGCCAATTAAAGACAAAACCTTAAAAGCAGCTAATGCCAGTCAGTCCTACAACTAACTAGTTGCGGCTAATGCAAGGCAACTAGTCTTGTCTTCAAGCCAAGGGAAGAGGTTATTAGACAACTTAGCTACAAGTCCGAAAGCCAGGAAGGCAGAAGCGACTAAAGCACCTACTGAGACAAACAAGCCGGCTCCGCCCTGTATAGACGAATACTTCTTTATGGAAGCTCCTCGTTGCAAGCAGCACCTTCAGATGCAACAAGTGCCATGTTGTGTTCACTCCTTTAGGGAAGATTCAGAGGTATCACGACTTACTCCAAGCCGAGCGTAATTAGCTGCAAGAGCTGCCTGACTAGCGGCTTTAGTTGCCTGAGCTGATAGAGCTGTCATGCCTACTTGTCCGAAGGAGCCTTAAAGGCGCTGGCGCGCTTCCTAGCGCGTTTACTAATAGGGGCTTGAAGGTCGTTGCTTGCTTAAGGGGTAATAAGGCTTTCTTATTAGTAGCCTTACTAATTAATAGGGCGCGCCTTACGCTGTTAGTCTTGTTAGCTGTCAGTCATTAGTCGCTTTCTTCCTCTGTTGTTCATCTATCTGTCTGTTCTTCCTTCAGGGAGTAGCCGTACCTCTCTCTGTTGACAATCTTTTGGTTTCTTTTTCAGGGAGGGACGGAGTTCTATTCACTTGAATCGGGGTCTTGATTGCCGGTGGAGAGATCTGGCCTGCCTCTGGGAGTAATCATTCAATGCAGTGGGAGCTGGGTTCTAGAATTCCGCTTTCTCGGGTGCTCAGTGAAACGGTTCTTCAAGGGCGAGATTCCATCTTTTTAAAGCTAGTTCTTCGGACTAGACTAACTACAGCTACATCCAGGCGGTACTTGTTCTATTATCACGACATGGACTCGGGAACTGTATTCAGTACCAAGGTGAAAGTATTGATTTATGGATAGTGTTTGTATTCAGCGGGGTCTTGTTACACCCATAAGTCACTCCCTTAGCCAAGTTCCACTAGACCACCCAAAACTCTTACTCCTTGTATTGGGCCTGTCGATCCTCTCCTACGCTAGAGCCCGCCGGCTCCCTGTGGACGGTCCCAATAGAAAAAAGCTTCTTACACCCTTTGAACCGGATCCCTCGATTCATACGGAACCGCCCCCTTCTGGCCTTCGCTTGTTTACTTTCGTCCACCTTGTCAGTCCCCGGTCAGTGCCACAGGATAAAAACTCCTAACACACTCGAAGCGCGGTTTGATCTTCCAATCCTTGGAAGTTTAGACGGTTTCACGGAGGTACATCTTGATTCGTCTAGAGCGAATATGCCGCTGATGCATAAAGCTGTGTGGCACCTGCTGAATCATCTAGAGTTTGTAGCTAGGCGTCACGCACACAAAGAAAAGACCTGAACATTTCGTTAGACCGGAAGGGAAGGTCAAAATAGAAAAAAAAAAAGACGAGCTGCTAACATGGAACAAGCCTCTCTTCCCTTGCTGCGGCTGGTCGCCTTAGTTCAGTCAAATGAGTTTTGAGAGGCGAAACCTAACCGCCTGACATCTATACAGCCGCACTTCCAAGGATCTTCTGATCTACGACCACCCTACCGTTCGCACTTCTACTTCCCCTCTATACCCTAAAGCCTGCACCAGCCAACCGAAATAAAACATTCGGATTGGTGATCTTATACAGATCAGCCAACTGGCACATTCCTAAGGTCGATCTCACTGTTAGGAGAGCCCTAAGGGAAATTGGAGACAAGTCCTTTTGAACTTGTCGAACCATATACCTTTTGGCAAACTCGAGGACACCAATCGAAGAGATAAGAGACTTATCCTTTGAAATGGTGACTCCAAGTTTTCCTAACAGAGCTTCGTAGTTCTTCGCCACCTCGGTATCGGCAACCGATTCTGTAACAAGAAGAGCGGATACGTCGTTCTTTCAAAGAGCGCTTATTCCCCTTCATGTGCAGCCTATTCCTCCTAACCCTAATCAGGCCAGGAAAGGTAGGAATGCAATGCTGCACAATCTAAGGATCCATTCCCGGCATATCATCATAAGACCAAGGGACAACATCGATGAACTCATTAAGCAGGACCACTAACTCAGTCTTCTCATCGTTAGATAGACTAGAACCCAGTTTGACTTCCTTGACATCACTTTGCTGTACCCAAATTCACTGAAACAGTCTCTTCCATAGCTGGTTGAGCTCGGTTTTGGGATTTCACCTTCATCTGGCCTCTCGCAAGAACTTTTTCTCCTCGCCACTAAGGCCTTCGGGTGCGTCATCATCAGCCTCATTACTCTCATTGGCCGACTCATCACCTCAAAGCTAACAAAGGAAAGACAGACTCATATACTACTCGCAGCAAAGGCATATCTGGAGAAACTAGATCGGCAAGCTCTTCTCTTCTAACTCGACTGAGGTAAGATCTATATATTCATCAGAAGACCAACTAGACTCGGAACTGGAAGACCCATAAGACTCTTACAACTGCTCGGCGGTAGCAATCAGACCTGTATAAGCAGACCAATTCTGCAACTCAAATGTCGCGGCCTCTATCCAATCTGTCGGGTTCTCCACACCAGCATCCCCGATCACACAGACTGAAAAATCTCCGAATAACTGAACCATAGCTTCCGCATCTAAATCTTCTATCCAATCCTTTTTTAACTCACCGTCATAGGTGGCTCATTTCAAGATGCCCATCTATCTCCCATCCGCAATCGTCGAAGATTCCTCACCCCGGCTCTAACTGGTTTCAATCACTCTATATAACCAGCAGCTTTCCGGAGGCAGGCCGTCGGTTATCTCCTTGGGTCGTCTTACCTGGACCCCCGCATTTCTCCCAGCTCTCTGCGCAGTTTGTTGTTGTTGTTCGGGCGGAATAGTCTGTCTTCGAAGGATTTCATCAAATCAGACTTTTGATCGGCTAGGGCACCTGATCCAGCGTATTCGTGCTGTCCAACACGAAACCGAGAGACGGGACGCCTGAGAAAAGCTTTGCACGCATCTCTTTGTTGATATACGTAATAAGATTATGGCGAACGGTCCGGTCCCTCTTCGGGTTGTCTCAATTCCCGATAACGCCTGCGCCGCCTAGGTACGCGTCTGGATCTGCCTCGGGCTTTGTCTTTCTTTCTATAGGATCTGCTGCTCCAACCGTATCCACTTGTGATGCACCTGGGTTGGTTTGGCCTCTTCCGTAACCCTTGCCGCTGATGGTTATGGGTAAACCACAGTAAAGCAGAAAGGAAAGCCTCTCGGAGAACGTTTTCGTCGCCGTTAAAGCCGAGAGAGAAGTCTCTAAACTATGGTCTGGGCTCTCACTCACGTCGTCCGTCCCGGGGACTCCATTACGCTGCTCGCCCTATTAGCCGGCGGCTACCGTGGTAATTCATTAATTTAAGCCAGTCCCGGGTTATAAATTGTACGGCTAAACTCGCTAATAGATATCTGTTTTTCTCAGGAACCAGACCCGCATGCACGAAGAAGAACATATATCTCGGGTCATATTCTTGTGGAACTTATGTCGTCCCGTTCATTGTGGTTCCTCGGCCCTGCTAGCCATTTGCTTGCTCGAACTGTATACATTCAAAGAGGGGGCAAGCTAAACAAGCAAGCAAGCCTTCCAAGTTTATAGAGTCGGAGGTTAGAAAGAACTTGGAGGTTTCCCTGTGACTAACTTAGCGCACTTCCGGTGGTAGCCATTGGGCTAAGTCTCTATAAAGAGCCACTCACATATTTATTTATAGTTCGGTGTGAGATCAGCTAAATTAAGCTACGCTCATCATTTATGATCCACGGCTCGCTCAATTAGAGCACTAACTACTTCAAAGGCCAAAGACGCTTTTAATCGCTCCGCTGGGACGATCTGGTCGAGAGCTTGTCCAGTACCTTTATTTAATGCATAAAAAGTGATTAGGCGGGGACAGGATTCGAACCTGCTTTTTGATCCCAACTATCCAATTTTCTATATCTTTTCGGCTTAGTCGTGCAATTAGTCGTTCCAAGAGGAAGTCTCCCTTAGCTAGGGATCTACCATAGATAGTTAAAATTGTTGCTGGTGAAATGCTACCTTCAATACAACTGACCAGGGCAATCCCGACTCATCGGATGCTTATTGGGATACCACTATCAAAGATTCTTCACCAGTGAAAAATCGGAAGAGTCCAAGTCCTCGAGCTATCAAACGCTTTATCCTTTCGCTCCTCGCTTTTCTTCAATTATAAATAAATAACCACTTTAATGGAGATTTATAGCATCATTCAAGTAAATACAGATTAAGATCGTAAAAACATAAGCTTGTAATATAGCTACACCTAATTCCAGACCGGTTAATGCAAGAACTATAAATAAAGGACCAAGATCTCCTATAAAATACAAAAGATCATTCATACATAGCATAGTCCAAGCGAACCCACTTAAAATCTTTACTAAACTATGACCGGCCATCATATTAGCAAATAAACGTATTCCTAAGCTTAATGCGCGAAAACAATAAGAAATTAGCTCAAGGAGTACTAAAAAAGGTGCTAACGGCAGTGGGACTCCTGCGGGTAATAAGAAGCTTAAAAAATGAAGCCCATTTCTTTGAAATCCCACTATAGTAATGCCAATAAAAATTGAAAATGAGAGACCCAAAGTAATGAGAAAATGACTTGTAACTGTGAAGCTATAAGGTATCATACCCTGAAGATTACAAAATAACAAAAAAGTAAAAGTGACCAAGATGCAAGGGAAAAACTTTTGTTTAACATTTCCGGAAAGACCACCTATTTGTTCGTTTACCAGGTTCAGCACGAAATCATAAAGAAGCTCTACCAAGGATTGCCAAGCATTTGGTACTAAGTTTCCTCCTCCCTTTTTAGTAACAAAATGAAGCAGAAGTAGGACCAAACTGAGAGTTAGCAGCATAAACAAAGATGAATTTGTGAATGAGAAATACAAGTTTCCTATATTCATAGGAATCAATGGGAGAATGGAAAATTGCTCAAGTGGGCTAGTGATCATGGCAATCAGTACTCGTTTCTATATTTCTTTTTATAGGTATACCTGTTTTCTAGAACATTTTTTTCTTTCTCACCCCATTTTTGGGAGAATACCTGAACCATTACGATTAGCCTTACTTTTTTTTTTTAAACTCATCATTTCTCTTCTATTCTCAAAACTGGTCTTTTCGCTTGGGTATCTATTTATGGGTGATGATCTCACTAGAGCATATTCCCAATTCTTAACCTCTTCATCTGGAGGAATGTCTGGGGGGTCATGTCCACCTCCACCACCTGGTCCTTCAGGTTCATGGGATCCATTTTACTATCATCAATCTCAGCAGGCAAACGATTACCAGTCAGATCCTGGTATTGCTGCATCAGAGGGTCATGGTAGGACTCACAGATATTTTCTTCGGTCCGGCGCCATCATCCAGAATATTATTTCCATGATCATAATGGTACTCGTTACCCGAAAGAACTGGAAGAAAGGATAAAGGGTCCCCAGATGGGCCTGATGGAGGAATAGATCCACCATTCATTTGACCAAAAGTGCTTGCTGTTTTAGTGAATTGAGCTGCTGCTCTTAACAGATCCTTATTCTCCATCCCCAAGATAAATGCCGAGCTTGTAGAAAAGAAGAACAAAGCCAAATAGAAATAAATATATTCGTAGGCCTTTTGGAACCTTTTGAACAAGTGTGAAAGAACCTAAAAATGAAGGAGAATTGCATTAGACAAAAGAACACGCAGATAAAGAGTCGTGCAGATAGAATAAAACATTTGACATCTATGATACACTAATTTACCAAAATAATAAATAGAGTCAATGGTGACTCCGACGGTGCAGAGCCTCTATTCACGATGACGTAAAAGGGTGACCTCAGTGAGATACGCCATAGACTCAGACTTATAAATCGAGTCTGGCGGGACCACTAGGTCTTTGGGCTTATAGGCCCGTCTTAATAAGCTTATTAAGTGACCCTTCAGATAAGGACTAAGAGGGTTACCCCTTCCTAGCCACAAATCAAATGGTAAGCAAGACTTAAACCAAACACTCCTCAAACGTTCATACCGTTTTGAGAGAGTGCTGGAGAGTCGCGAGATTACTCTAAATCCAGCACCATGAAGCCTACAGAAAGTGCTAAACCTCTTTATTTTATAACTATGTAAAAGACCAGGCAAATGATGAGAATTAAGCAGGTTTCGGATCGACACAGGGGACAAATCCACTGTGAGACCCTTACACCAAAAGCGCTTCGCAAACTCAGCAGACCCTGAGTGTGAGATTAGAGACTTTGACATTGATATGTCAACTCCCAACTCCGCTAGAGTCTGTTTATAAATCTTGGCGACCTCGATGCCGCATATAACAACATCATCCCCCAGGATCGCATACTTATCAAACTTCTGTCCAGGGTGCACTTGCTCTGCACAATACATCACCAATAAATGGTGAGTAAGAGTGAAGAGAGGCCAAGAGGAGTAATAACCCAAACAAAGGCTGTCCTATTCTTAAAGTTAAGGACTTAACCTGAGGTATCTTCTTCAAGAAAGGAGCCCTGAATGGATAGGACCTGAAAGCGCTACATACAAACGCCGACAGGGAATTCTCAAAGAGCTGCGCAATCAACGCACTCTGTAACCCAAGCCAAGCCCTATCGGTAGCAGACTTAAGGTCAAATGAGTAAGCGTTCATCTCTCCGACCAACCTACTGAATGGCTTTATCTGATTAAATGTGCCATCAGTAGGAAGAGTCCTTCAGACTTTCATTAGGAAGTCATGGACTGGTCGCAGAAGACGTTGAATAACATAATTACATATAGCGAAGATTCTCATCTTTCCAGCACCAGAGCTAGTCGAGAAGGCTAACCGCCCGGGAGCCCTACTATGAGAAGCGAGAACATCAGAATCAGTACTCATATCTCTGAGGAATGAATCTGACTCTCTCAACGACCAATCAGAGATCATCTGATTTGTTTAAGCATCGTAGGGATATCTAACGTGGTGAGACCAACATGGGAACCGGAAAATTGGAAAAGGCGCAATTTGCGCTTTAGATTTCCGGGTGACTCTAAAGTCACTGTAATTATACATAGCCCAGTTGAGCTCAAAAGGGAGAAGGGAAAAGATCCCCGCTTCCTTACACGCAGATTCACCTGCCTTCCAGGAGGGCATCCACCTTATTCCCTGACACAAGGGGATAGATGCAATCTTAGGAATATACCTAAAGATTAGGGTCTTATAAGATTGAGAAACCTCTTAGACTTTGTTGTTAATGAGGCGTTCTTTCTCTTTAGACTCAGGAAGAGAGACTATGGACTCTACAATTCTGTTCGACAGCCGTTTGGCGGCTCGACAAAGACTGAAGATAGAGTTTCACAAGTAAATCAGCCTTATCATCTTTTCGTCTTATCATTTTTCGTTCAGTTAGCTTGAAAACAGACTCGTAGTTAGAAATCAGATGCTTCCTCAACTCAACAAGTATCTTTACTTTAGTCTAGTTATAAAGGAAAGGGAAGAGAGTCTCGAACCTGGCCGGTGAAATGTGAACAGTCTAAAAATAGAAAGGCTTAGTCTTCTCCTTTCGGATCCTCTATCTGCTGTGGATCAATGTAAAATAGTGAAATGGCCACATTCCCGATCCAATGCTATTGATCCAGGAGAGTTTACCGGGTAATTAATGGGGCAACTGATGAACAAATTGGTTCAAGATCAACCACTTCAATTGCTGAGTCGATGAAGCCAACTTGCCCAGATACTGGCTTAGATGCTGCTACCTCTGCCGCAGGTGAGATCTCCGCCCCTTTTTTTGGTGCTCTTCTTGCCTTCTCCACTTCTGATAGTTCGACCCGGTCAACTGGATATGACACTGGATCAGATAAGTTAATAGAAAGCGGGTCAACTGCTGGTCTTACCACCCTTGCAGAACCGCATTTCGATTTTGATCTATCACTTAAACATAAAGAACTAGGACCCGGACCCCATCGAAAGTTTGTCTATCGTTTGCAAAGTAATTATGAATCATTTCCACCTCCGGGCTTTCCCATTCATCCCGGTGGTGCAAGGCCTTCGATCTAAAGGTCTTAGAAAGTTCAATCCTACAAGTCAAGTTATTGAAACCTAGGTTGGCAGTTCCCTAGCCCCCCGCCCTCCGCGATGAAGGAAGCACTCCATTTTCCCGTGATGCGAATAGCTTGAACTGGATCGAGTGGAAAAGCATCTGTTATCAATTGGGGCATGAAGGCTATATTGCCCGTAGAAACAAACTACCCAATGCTAACCGTAGAGAATTTCTTCATCTCATTCTATGAGTCGGAAGTCACCAACCATCACTCTTAACTCACACATTGATCATCTCACTTCAACAAGCGATGGGCATAACAAACCATCACATCACATTGACAACATTGAGGTAATACAGTGGAAATGGAAAAGAACTTAGATTCTGAATTGATTTTGGTTGGATGGGACGTTTTTATCCTTTTTACAAGTGATACAAGTGATAAAGTATGCTTCCACTTTCTATGGATAACATATTTTGGAGACTCAAATAGTATGCCGTGCTTCTGCTCCGGATGGACGCCTCAACATAAAAAAAATGCCTTATCTTATAGAGTCTTTTTCCGTTCCTGACCCAATCCAACTCGGATCAGTTGGCAAATCGAATCCCACGGGTACTTTAAAAAAGGATCCCTAAAATCATACTAAGGCTAGCTTCTCGAACCGGACCAGAATCTTTTAAGCTTTTACTACGCTATGGGCAGACTTACTCTAGGTACACAGAAAGACCAAGCTAAGCCAATCTCACGTCGAAACAGGGAAATTCTAGCCCTTGAAAGCAGCCCACTTCGGAGTCTCTCACAGGAGAAGGACTGACCTTTTATCTCATTCCTATCGAGAAGACTAAGTCAGGGCGAGCTCTTACTTAGAGAGAGTTAGTTGGGTAGGGTCAATAGCTCTAAGATCAAGAAATCCTGAGTAACGAGAGAGATTCTCCACACGAACGACCCGTCAGGTTCGAACTGACATAGGTGAATCGGACCAACACCTATCTTACACCAACAAGGAGTCGCTTTAGTTACGCAGTTCGGTTAGCAGGCAGGCCGCCTTCCTACATCTGCGGGCCCACCGGTTTAATCCGGTACATTTTGATTTCCCAAGGACCGAAGTTGGTCCTTGATATCGGGCCAAAGGGTACATTTCCTTGTCCCAAAGTAGCGTCGGAGGCGACGGAAATGGGAGAGACGATTATCAATATCTATTTCCCACGCTTCCGTCATGGCCACCGCGCGATTAACGTCCTGAGGATCCTCTAGGGCGATCCCTTTCTGCTCCAACAGACTTCGCGCCTTTTGTAGAATTCGTTCCTGCTCTTGTTCGCAGGCAACATTTATAGCGGCCACGGCTTCGTACACTGGGTCTCTGCCCGCTGCCCCCTGCTCCCTTGCTACTAAAAGGGCGTCCCGTAAGACGTCTTCCGGCCCCCCCACCTCTCTGTTAGGCAGATTATGGATCCCTATTTGGGGAAGATCATGAGCTCCGTGTGGTTCTGAGGTTACCTCATCCTGAAACACGGATTGAAGAAGTTGATCATCCGAAGATGTACACGAGAGATTAAACGATAGATTCCAAAAATTGGGAGCATGATGTGTTCGAGCTGTGGATGGTCCGGCGTCCGGAGCTCGCCCCGCTCCTAGGAAGGGTCTTACAGCGTCCGCTAAGGATCCTCCCTGCCTCGGATCCGGACTCCCTTCACCCTCTCTATTAAAATGAAAATGCAGGGGCTCATTCTTTCCCCGAAAATCATCCTGCTGCCTCTCTGCAGGAGATGACGTTTCAAAATTCCCGTGCGGATTAACACCCTTTCGTTTCTATCGAAGGCAGCCAACCATATGAAAGCATTTGATCGTCGCGGTTTAACCGGTCAGGGTCTAGCACTAGACCTGAAAATGGAAGGGCTGCACTTCACGTTGATGTCGGCTATGCGCCTTTTGCATCCGATGACTCAGTTCACAGACCTAGTAATTCAAAGGAAGAAAGCAGATGGCCGGAGACTGCAAATGATGGGAATCCTATCGATAAAGAAGAGGCATAGGCATCGCCTCTCGATCCAATCCGTCTTCCCTTGCCTCCCCAACACACTCTTGATACGAAAGAAACCTCCCGCCATAGAGAAGAGATCTAAAGTCTGGGTCCCCTCGATCACCCTTCCCTTGAACCGGAACTGGTCGAGAGAGATGAACCCGCACCACATTTTAGAACCTTCGAACCGAAACCCCCAACTAGAGATGGAATTCCAGAACCTAAACAACTCAGTTGAGAGCTCCGTGACCGGTTCAAGGGAAGGTCCACCAATGATTGATAGGCCCCCCCCTATCCGTCTCTTGATCTCTCATTCCACTAATTCGTTGTTACTGATTCATTCAAGGCATAGACTCCCCACTTCGTCTTATTAGCGCAGGTGTTCGTCAACGATGAAAGCCGCTGAACTTAAGACTCGAGTTGAGAAAGAGGGCTAGGCCCAGGAGGGGGGGCTCTCAGGGACTGGGGAAGACGGGTGGATTATAGAGCTAGGGGCGGATCGAAGGTTTGTCCATTGGGATTGGGCATGGACGAGCCTCGACTGAGCCAGCATTGATGAAAAAATGACAAAAGAAAAACTTCTCCCATCGCATCATTAACCGGTGTAGGATTAAAGTATTCAATGTGGGCATATAAACAATAAAAGAAAAAGACCGAACCAGCAAGACT